CAGGCATGAATACAGCATCTATAGGATAACTTCCGTCTTGGAAGTTGTTTGGTGTTTTTATACGATATCCGCGATTCCTCTCGAGTTGTAATTTAATATGTAAATCTATTGGTTCCGTCAAGTTCGCTATATGTTGTGTAGTATCAACGATTTCCGCATACGGTGGTAAGATGATATCTTGAGCAGTTACACATCGAGGTCCTCTAACAAAAATAGACGCGTCACAGGTTCCATATAAATTGCTTCTCAATAAAATTTCTTTTAAATTCATTAAAATTTCATGTACTGATTCTTGAATACCTACTATAGTAGAATATTCGTGTGGTATTTTCTCAGATTTTGCACGTGTGATACATGTTCCTTCAATTTCTCCAAGCAAAGCTCTGCGCATCGCAATTCCTATTGTGTCAGCTTGACCTTTCATAAGTGGAGATAGAATAAAGCGTCCATAATAAAGACGTTTACTCTCTGTTCTTGATTCAACACACTTCCACTGCAGTGTCCGAGTAGATACTCTTATTTTCTCTCGAACCATAGTAATATTCTAGATAATAGATTAGATCGTTGAGTCATTTATTTCTCTTGAAATCATCCCTTTATTATAGTTTCTTTTTACACACGTCGTTTTTTAGGAGGTCGACAGCCATTATGCGGCATGGGAGTTACATCCCGTACGAAACTTAATAGTATGCCACTTCTACGAATAGCTCGTAATGCTGCATCCCTTCCAAGACCAGGACCCTTTATCATTACTTCTGCTCGTTGCATACCTTGATCGACTACTTTACGAATAGCGTTTCCTGCTGCAGTTTGAGCAGCAAAAGGTGTCCCTCTTTTTGCGCCTTTGAAACCGCAAGTGCCGGCGGAGGCCCAAGAAACCACTCGACCTCGTATATCTGTAACAGTCACAATGGTATTGTTGAAACCAGCTTGAACATAAATAACCCCTTTTGGTATTTTACGTGCACTCTTACGTGAATTAATACGCCTATTCCTACGTGAACCAATTTTTGGTATGGGTTTTGCCATATTTTATCGTCTCATAAATATGAGTCAGAGATGTATGGATATATCCATGTCATGTCAAAACAAATCCTTTCGTTTTTTTATTTGTACATTGAGTCCGTTATAACGCCCCCTTTCTTAAGTAGATTGATTATCCTTGTCGTTGTTTATGTTTCGGGTTGGAACAAATTACTATAATTCGTCCCCGCCTACGGATTAGGCGACATTTTTCACAAATTTTACGGACGGAGGCCCTTATTTTCATATTTTTTATTCCTTACCTTACTTGAATTCCGAATCTATTTTTTGGAAGAAAATAACTTTCTTGAAATTTTTAATCTCAAATCGTATTCCGGAGTGTAGAAGTTGAAAAATAACTTAATCGGTTAAATCCGTGTTACGGAGTCTATAAATTATACGTCCTCTGCTTGAATCATAACGGCTTACTTCAATTTTTACTCTATCCCCCGGTAGGATTCGTATAAAACTACGGCGTATCCTTCCTGAAACATAACCTAGAATGAGATCCTCATTATCTAAATGAACCCGGAACATGCCGTTAGGAAGTGATTCCACAATTAAACCTTCATGAATCAATTTTTCTTCTGTCATCCCTGGCAACCCCCCCTTAAAGTATCAACTCTTTTTTTTTTCAAAATAGGAAGTTTCAGATCCAATTCGCATATCCGAAGGATTACCATATATAACATAAAATTTCTCCGCCAATTCTTTCTAGTCGAGCCTCTCGGTCTGTCATTATCCCTCGAGAAGTAGAAAGAATTAGAATACCCATTCCACCTAAAATTCTAGGAAGTCGTTGGTAGTTAGAATAAATCCGTAGACCAGGACGACTGACCTGTTTTAAATTTAAAAATTTTGTATAGGGCCCGTTCCTATTTCTTCTATGTCGTAGAGTTAAAACCAAAAAATATTTGTTTTTTTCCTGATGTTTCCTCACATTTTCGAGAAAACCTTCTCGTAAAAGTATTTTAACAAGGGTTTCCGTGATTCGAGTAGATGTTATTCTAACCGTGCCCTTTCTATTCATGTCAGCATTTCGTATCGAGGTTATTATATCAGCAATGGTGTCCCTACTCATGATGACCTAAAATTAGTGGTGCTCCGACTTTTTATATAATCAACATGCTTTTATTCTTTCTTTTGTAAAAAGGAAAGGTATATACGTGATACACAATCGACTGCTAGATATTAGTATCTAGTAGATTTTTTTCATTTTTTTTTTCAAATCGCCTACTATATTATATCGAGTGGCTTATAGAACCTCGGGAGCTAATGAAACGATTTTTGTAAAATTTAGCTGTCTCAACTCTCGGGCGATTGCACCAAAAACTCGAGTTCCTTTTGGATTTCCTTTTTGATCAATAATAACTGCAGCATTATCATCATATCGTATTATCATACCGTTGTCACGTTTGAGTTCTTTGCGAGTACGTACAATTACTGCTCGAATCACTTCTGATCTTTCTAAGGGCATGTTTGGTATTGCTTCTTTTATCACAGCAACAATAATGTCACCAATATGAGCATATCGACGATTGCTAGCCCCTATGATTCTAATACACATCAATTCTCGAGCCCCGCTGTTGTCTGCTACATTTAAATGGGTTTGAGGTTGAATCATATCATTTTTGAATCTTTCAATGCAAAGGCGAAAAAAGAAAAAGAAATATTATTTGTCCAAAACACAAAACTGTCAGTTGTTTTTTTATACCAACGTTTGTTTCTGCATTCCTATTCTGAAATAAGAAATTGAGTTCGTATAGGCATTTTTGATGCCGCTATTGAGATAGCTTTTCTGGCTATTTTTTCTGTTACTCCGCTTATTTCATAAAGTATTCGGCCTGGTTTGACAACAGCTACCCAATATTCGGGGGATCCTTTCCCCGAACCCATACGTGTTTCCGCAGGTCTCACTGTAACTGGTTTGTCTGGAAATATACGTACCCAGAGTTTCCCACCACGACGCGCATTTCTTGTCATTGCCCGACGCCCGGCTTCTATTTGTCTAGATGTGATCCAAGCAGGTTCAAGTGCCTGAAGAGCATATCTGCCGAAACAAATATGATTACCTCGATAAGATATTCCCTTCATTCTTCCTCTATGTTGTTTACGGAATCGAGTTCTTTTGGGGTTATAGTGGAGGGGTCTTTTTCAATCCCATCCCTATTACAGAACCGGACATGAGAATTTCTTCTCATCCGGCTCCTCGCGAATGAAACCAAAAGAATCTATATTCCATTTAGATTCTAATTTCTATTTGTTTTATTTATTTTACTAAGTTTGAAAAAAATATAGTTATAAAAAATCCTTGGTTTGTTTTCGCTTTTATCGTACCAGATCACCTATATCTTAATAATTCAATAAGAAAAAATGTCGCGGGCGAATATTTACTCTTTCAATATCTATATCTATTTTTGTTGTAGGGTTAGTTCATGACTTCTCATAATAGAGAAATTTATTTATGGTTTATTCCGCCATCCCGCCCGCTGAACCATATGTATTCATTTTCAATTGAATCTTCTGTATTCACAGGTTCCATCGTTCCCACCGCTTCGTAATTAATGGTTAGGCCTGTATTTGACAACGGAGCTTTTACTTCATTTTTTTTTAGTCAATGTTCTTAGTCTTTATTGGCCCGAAGCTCTTAATTTTTGTGCTATCATATAATGATAGATGATGATGCTTTGTTACACTGCCCTTTATGAATATGAGACGATTCATAGACCTTACATATTGGAATGGAATTATAGATCATTGATAGATTTTTATACCTTTCTCTCACCCTCCATTTATCCATATCCTTTCGCTTCCAACTCATAATCGGATTTCTGTTTCTTTTATTTATGCCAAAGCGAGTTCAGTTGCTGCAATGATAAGACCAATATATCATATCTTGACTGCTTCCTTGGATCCAGATAATTTGAAGCGATGCGTTAGTTATTAGTTCTATAGTTATTTGCTCAAATTTCGGTTATGTTTTGTTACTATTTTATCGGAATCCTAACAAAAATCAACGAGTCACACACTAAGCATAGCAATTCGGCCAAAGGAGATCAATCGAATTTTTATTCAACCTTATAGAATTCTCATTTTTTTCTTTTGAGTTCCGTCATTGGATAGAAGGGAAAGACAAGTAAAGTCTTTTTATTCTATTCCTCGTCTATAAATATCCAAATTTTTATCCCTAAAACCCCGTATATAGTTCGAACCGTATATGCGCAATAATCTATTTTTGCGTGAATGGTTTGGAGGGGAACTCTACCTTCTCTGATCCATTCGATACGGGCAATTTCTTTTCCGTCGATACGTCCTGCAATTTGTATTTGAATTCCTTTTGTATCAGCTTGTTCGGTTAGTTCAATAGCCTTTTTCATTGCTTTTCTAAAAGAAACCCTATTTTTTAATTGTCCGGCTATAAATTCTGCAAGAATATTAGGGTGTCTGTAAGGTTTTGCAATTCTTGTAATAGCAATGTTGAGTTTTCGGTTTACAGAATTTAATTCTTTTTGTACATTAATCTGTAGTTCTTCGATGCCTCGCGGTTTATTTTCTATTAATACTTTTGGGAATCCCATGTATATTCTGACCTGGATCAGATCAATTCTTTTTTTAATTTCGATACGTGCAATTCCTTCAACACCGGAGTATGTTCTCATAGTTTGTTGAACATAATTCTTGATAAAATCTCGTATTTTTTTATCTTCTTGTAAACCCTCAGAATAATTTTTTGGTTGTGCAAACCAAATGGAATAATGACTTTGGCTTGTACCAAGTCTGAAACCAAGTGGATTTATTTTTTGTCCCATACTGCCCCACTAGAACTAGATTTAAAATGAAAATTAATAGGTAAATACTTTTCTCGATTATCTAATGTTTCATATGCTTCATAGTACGATATATCTTTCAATACAATAGTTATATGACAAGTGGGTCTTTTTAGCATATAACTACGCCCTCTAGCTCGCGGTTTTAAT